AAATTCTAAACTACCCGTTATCCAATAAAAACCTAAAATTCCTAATAATAAACCAAAATCCCCGACACGATTAGTTACAAACGCTTTTTGACAAGCATTGGCCGCACTGGGCCGCGTGAACCAAAAACCTATTAATAGATAAGAACACATTCCAACCAATTCCCAAAAAATATAAATTTGTATCAAATTAGAACTAGTAACTAATCCCAACATCGAAGTATTAGAAAAACTCATATAAGCAAAAAATCTCAAATATCCCTGATCATGAGACATATAATTGTCACTATAAATAAGAACCATAATTCCAACAGTAGTAATTAATATTGACATAATAGAAGTAAGTGGATCAACCAAGCAGCCAAATTCTAAAGAAAAATCATTATTGATGGTCCAAGACCATACATATTGATAGACAGAATTTTTATTTATTTGCTGAGTAAAAAAATAGGCTGAAAAAATCATAACTATACTTAACAATAAAACACTAGGAAAAGCCCACATACGGCGAAGATTTTTTGTTGCCGTTGGAAAAAGTATAAGTCCTGCTCCTATTAACATAGGAACTGGAAGTGGAATGAAAGGTATGATCCATGAATATTGATATGTATATTCCATAAAAAAAAAAAAAAAATGATCTTAATTAATTGTTTCTGATTCACTGGTTCTTATTTCTTTTGAAAGGGGTCGGTTAATAAAAAAAATTAAGATATATAAAAAAAACTTAAATATAAATTTATAGCCTTAATTATTCTGAATCTTTCCAAACGACTTTAAATATTTCAAATCACGAGGTTAGAATTGGTCAAATGGTATGAACAAGTTACTAGCGAAAAATAAATACGTACTTTTTTATTGAATTGTTAATATTAAAGTTAAATTTTTAAGTAAAATTTTATTTTCATTATAATTATTAAATATTACAATAATTTATTTATATCTATAGAGCAAGGATAAATAATTACACCAAAAAGAATATTTGATATGAATCATAAAGCCCATAACTTGACCCATAAAAACTATTTTTTGTAGTTCGGTTATTCAGAATCATTAACCAATGAATTTTGGAACTAATTGATTGTCTTCCATTACAATTCCAATAAAGGCTGTTTTTAGGAAATGTTATGATATCCAACACTTCATTTTACGTAAAAAAAAAAAAAAAAGGGCAAATAAAACGTCTTTTATAAAATCAAAATTATGTATTTTTTTTTTTTATCAATTTCAATCTATTCTATTTTGCGTAGTAAATCTTATTGTTCTTAGTAATATTTTATGCGATTTTTTCATACCCCCCTTTTTTTATGAATGGAGTATAATTTAGAGAAAATGGAGTATAATTTAGAGAATAAATAGATAGAAAATAGTAAAGAACAATTCATTTTGAACAATAGATGTCTTTCACATCCAACTAAAGAACCTATTATAATTTTTTAATGGCAGTTCCAAAAAAACGTACCTCTATTTCAAAAAAACGGATTCGTAAAAATATTTGGAAAAGGAAGGGATATTGGGCAGCGTTGAAAGCTTTTTCGTTAGCGAAATCTCTTTCTACCGGGAATTCAAAAAGTTTTTTTTGTGTGACAAATAGTGACAAATAAATAATTATAATCAAACAATAGAATAAAGAATCTGAATCGGTCTAATTTGACTAATTTGAAAAGTAGTCTAATTTGTTTTATATTTTATTTATAATATTTATAAGTTATTAAAATTATAAATATTATAAATAAATATTATAATATAATAAATAATCTAATAAATAATATATTATTTATTAGATTAATAAATAAATATTAAAAGAATAAAGAAGAGGTTGTTTAAACTAAACTATAAACTAATTGATTAATTTAAAAATGTGTTTTCTAACTTTATTATTATCACTAGATAAACTCCTAACTTTTAACACAAACAAAAGCCTCCTTTACATTTGTAGATAATTATACGAAGAATGTGCCAATTTTGAGTGATACGTTTTAGATCCTATATTTCGATTGGAAGATCGATCAAGATATAATATATATATTAATTTTTAAATTTATAAAAGCTTTTTTTTTATCGATAAAATGCATTTTTTATTTTAGATTACTAAAATATGAGAAAGAACATTTTTTTTATGTCCATGGATTGAAGTCAAAACTATCTAGTTACAACTGTTCCATTTTAGTTTTAGGAGAGCATACATTAATAAATAAACTACGAAAAACACCATTGTTAGTGTTAGTTAAGTTAAATAAAATTGATACCCTAAAATAATAAAAAAAATGATAATAATAAGAATAATAAATATTATTAACGAAAATTTTGAAATCCCTAATTTTGAAACAAGTTTTTATTCATCAATTTTAATGTTTCCTAAAAAAATATTGCATTGAAGTAACTCCTTCAATCTCGACGATTGAATAAAAATAGGTTATTATGATTTCGAATAAGCCGCTATGGTGAAATCGGTAGACACGCTGCTCTTAGGAAGCAGTGCTAGAGCATCTCGGTTCGAGTCCGAGTGGCGGCATGGCATCTTCTAAAAGAGTAAGGCCTATAATGAATTCAATTCCCGATTTCAATTCCTCTAATTGAAGGACCCCCTTTTTTTAAATTTTTATGATATTTTCAACTTTAGAGCGTATATTAACTCATATATCCTTTTCGATCATTTCAATTGTAATTACAATTCATTTGATAACTTTATTAGTCGATGAAATCGTAGGACTGTATGATTCGTCAGAAAAGGGGATGATAGCTACTTTTTTCTGCATAACAGGATTATTAGTTACTCGTTGGATTTATTTGGGGCATTTACCATTAAGCGATTTATATGAATCATTAATTTTTCTTTCGTGGAGTTTTTCCATTATTCATATGATTCCGTATTTTAAAAAACATAAAAACTATTTAAGCGCAATAACCGCGCCAAGTGCTATTTTTACCCAAGGTTTTGCTACTTCGGGTCTTTTAACTGAAATGCATCAATCCGCAATATTAGTACCTGCTCTCCAATCCCATTGGTTAATGATGCACGTAAGTATGATGGTATTGGGCTATGCAGCTCTTTTGTGTGGATCATTATTATCACTAGCTCTTCTAGTCATTACATTTCGAAAATTCATAAAGATTTTTAGTAAAAGCAATAATTTATTAAATGATTCATTTTACTTTGGTGAGATTCAATACGTGAACGAAAGAAACAATGTCTTACGAAACACTTCTATTATTTCTTCTCAGAATTATTACAGGTATCAATTGATTCAACAATTGGATCAGTGGAGTTATCGTATTATTAGTCTAGGGTTTATCCTTTTAACCATAGGTATTCTTTCAGGAGCAGTATGGGCGAATGAAGCATGGGGATCGTATTGGAATTGGGATCCAAAAGAGACGTGGGCATTTATTACTTGGACCGTATTCGCGATTTATTTACATATTCGAACAAATAAAAATTTTGAAAGTGTAAATTCTGCAATTGTGGCCTCAATAGGCTTTCTTATAATTTGGATATGCTATTTTGGGGTTAATCTATTAGGAATAGGGTTGCATAGTTATGGTTCATTTACATTAACATATAATTGAATTGAATAAAGGACTTGACGAATAGAAACATAGGACAGCATACGTGTATATATACGAAAATTTCATGTAAACCATCAAGAACCGTTTGAATCATTCCATTACTTGATTCAAATGGTTCTCGCAAATGACAAAAATATCGGGTTATAATAGAATTCCAATTTTTTTTTTTTTAATTTAATTTAAGATTTAAAAGAAGAAAAAAGACTTATTTTTTTATTATACAACGAACAATTTATAAAATCATGGGATTTCAGTTTAATGTTTGGGTTTACTCATGAAAACTATCTATAAAAAAAATTCGATATAATAGCTTCGACCTTGTCAACTGATAATGAGAAAACGAAATCGGGATAAATACCAATACCTATTACAGGTAAAAGGATAGAGATCGAAACAAATAACTCTCGCGGTCCAGAATCAAAAAAATAAGAGTTTGGGGCATTAAAAAGCTTGTATCCATAGAACATCTGGCGTAACATAGATAATGAATAAATAGGAGTTAATATCATTCCAATTGCCATTACAAAAGTGATTAATATTTTTGTCATTAAAAGATATTTTTGGCTAGTAAGTATTCCAAAAAAAACTATCAATTCGGCAACAAAACCGCTCATGCCCGGTAATGCAAGAGAAGCCATTGATAAGATACTGAAAGTCGTGAATATTTTTGGAATTGCGATAGCCATTCCGCCCATTTCGTCGAGATAAACAAGACGTATTCTATCATAACTCGTTCCGGCCAAGAAAAAAAGCGCAGCGCCAATAAATCCGTGAGAAATTATTTGTAAAACGGCTCCATTGAGTCCTGTATCGCTTATAGAACTAATTCCTATAATTATAAAACCCATATGAGATACAGAGGAATAGGCTATTCTTTTTTTTAAATTTCGCTGACCAGGAGATGTTGAAGCTGCATAGATTATTTGAATTGTGCCCACTATCATCAACCAAGGAGAAAATATAGAATGGGCGTGGGGTAATAATTCCATATTGATCCGAACCAATCCATACGCTCCCATTTTTAATAAGATTCCCGCTAAAAGCATACAAGTACTGTAATGTGCCTCTCCATGGGTGTCTGGTAACCATGTATGTAAGGGTATAATCGGTGATTTGACAGCAAAAGCAATAAGAAATCCAATATAGAATATTATTTCTAGTGCTACAGGATACGATTGATTAGCTGATGTTTCAAAATTTAATGTTGGTTCATTGGAACCATATAAACCAATACCCAGAACTCCTATTAATAAAAAAACAGAACCTCCTGCAGTGTACAAAATAAATTTTGTAGCTGAATACAAACGTTTCTTTCCTCCCCACATGGATAGAAGTAGATAAACTGGAATTAATTCTAACTCCCACATGATGAAAAAAAGTAAAAGGTCTCGAGAAGAAAATGGTCCTATTTGACCGCTATACATTGCTAACATCAGGAAATGGAATAGTCGGGAATCTCGAGTAACAGGCCGAGCCGCTAAAGTAGCTAAAGTTGTGATAAATCCTGTCAGTAAAATAGGTCCTATAGAAATTCCATCTATTCCCAATCTCCAGTAAAAATCAAAAAAATTTATCCATTTATAATCCTCTGTCAGTTGCATTAATGGATCATCCAATTGGAAACGATAACCAAACGCATAGGTTGTTAGAAGGAGTTCTATTAAGCATATGCATATAGTATACCACCGAATTACCTTATTTCCTCTATGGGGGAGAAAGAAAATTAAGGAACCCGCGGATATTGGCAAAACTACAACTAGCGTTAACCAAGGAAAATAATTCATGGTAAAAACAAGATAAACTTGGACCAGAAAAACCCGTGCTCAAAAAAAAAAATTGAGCGCGGGTTTTTGTCGGTAAAGGTAAAAAAAAATCAAATGTATTCAAGTAGGGTTTTCTGGAACGTATTAATAAGCTAGACCCATACTTCGAGTTGTTTCATGCCATAAATAAACTCGAACACTCAAGAAATCCGTTGGACAGGCGGATTCACATCTCTTACAACCAACACAGTCCTCTGTTCTTGGAGCAGAAGCAATTTGCTTAGCTTTACATCCGTCCCAAGGTATCATTTCTAATACATCCGTTGGGCAAGCTCGCACACATTGAGTACACCCTATACACGTATCATAAATCTTTACTGAATGTGACATTGGATCTATAAATTTTTGAACATCCGAAATTTTCGATCTAGTAAACTTGTAAATGAATCATATATTTAGACACCAGACGAATCAATAATTTTCCAGAATTTTTCTAATCAATCTACTTCTGGATCGACTCATGCGATAGAACCAAGAGACTTTGATTTCTTACATTTTTAAAACTGTGTATTATACGTAATGTATGGTCATGTTAATTCTAATTTATATGATTAATACTACTTATTCAACAAATTCGATTGATTGATACGAGTTGATTTTCTGTTACGATAAATTGACGAAACAATAGCCAGTCCAATAGCTGCTTCGGCGGCTGCAATAGCTATAACAAAAATTGAGAAAATATTTCCTTTTAATTGGCGACTATCAAAAAAATCACAAAATGTTACGAAATTTATATTAACCGCATTCAGTATAAGTTCAAGACACATAAGGGCTCTAACCATATTTCGGCTCGTGATCAATCCATAGATACCGATAGAAAATAAGTAGGCACTCAAAACAAGTACATGTTCGAGCATCATTGACCAACTCCTTATCAATTTAGATTCATTTCAATATGAACTGAACAACAATTCAACAGATTCAATTGACTAGAATATAAAAAAAAGTACGGAACAAAGAACTATATTGTATTGGGAATAGACTGAATAAACGAATTTCTATTTTAGATATAAACAATCTTAAATTTTAATTGAAGGGAAATAAATGTAATAACATAGAACAGAGTTTAGTTTGGATTACTGTTGCTAATTCTAAAGATTTATTACTGGCGCGCCACGGCAATTGCACCTATCAAAGCGACTAAAAGAATTATCGAAATGAATTCAAATGGAAGAAAAAAATCTGTTGATAAATGAATTCCAATTTGTTGACTAGTACTTATCAAATCTTGCTCTATAATCTGGTTTGATCTTGTAGTCCAAATAATCCCGTACCATGACGTATCTGTAATAGTAATCATTAGTAAAACAAAAATACTTGTACAAATTGGCAAAGTAACCCCATCCCCAATAGTCCAAAGATTAAAATCTTTGTAATATTCTGAACCGTTCATGAACATCACAGCAAATACGATTAAAACATTTATAGCTCCCACGTAAATAAGGAGTTGGGCAGCAGCTACAAAATAGGAATTTAATAGAATATAGAATAAGGATATACAAACAAGAACCAGTCCCAATGAAAAGGCAGAATAAATGGGGTTGGTAAATAATACTACTCCTATACCTCCTAGTATAAGACCCAATCCCAGAAAGACTAAAAGAAAATCATGTATTGGTCCAGGCAAATCCATTATATGTAAAATAAGAGATAAATAAATCGAAATGTTTTTCATGACCTTATTGATACCCGACCAGAAAAAATTTTTTATTATTTTTGATAAATTCCTAATTAAATCCTAAGTAAATAAATACTAAAGGGTGTGAATAAATGTAGGTACAATTATTGGACTAATTTAATTCTTTATCTGAAAGAGTAGTTCTAATCCGAAATTATATATTTCGAAATAATTACAGATCTATTAATTAATAGATTTTCAATACAAAATTAAGATGTGATTCTTACCAACCAACCAATAGTTGGTATTTGTAGTTATTGACCAAACAAAACGAAAGAAACCCTATTCCTTTATATTAGATCAAAACTGAACCTTAGTATTAGTAAAGTAATTGGAAATTATTCTTTAATAATAGATTTACTTATTTTTTATTTGAGGCGAATTTAAAATAGTTCGAATTGTATAGTCGTCAATTACTGACATTGGTAAACGACCCAAAGCAATTTGATTATAATTCAATTCGTGACGATCATAAGTAGAAAGTTCATATTCTTCAGTCATTGATAAACAATTTGTTGGACAATATTCAACACAATTACCACAAAATATACAGATTCCAAAATCAATACTGTAATTAAGCAATCGTTTCTTGCGAATATCAGTTTCCAATTTCCAATCAACAACGGGTAGATCTATAGGACATACACGAACACATACTTCACAAGCAATACATTTATCAAATTCAAAATGTATTCGACCGCGGAAACGCTCCGCGGTGATTAATTTTTCATAAGGATATTGAATAGTTACGGGTAAACGATTTGCGTGGGATAAAGTAATTATGAAACTTTGACCAATGTACCTTGCAGCTCGTACTGTTTGTTGACCATAATTCATCAACCCAGTTACCATAGAGAACATATCGTGAATATATATATATGAATAATTTTATGTTTGTTTATTTCTCTTGTTTGAGACAAGTTGTGAATTATAGAATATTCTTTTACAGCGAAAAGAGTTGGGAAGAAGTTGTTAATAATAAATTACCGAGAGAAATAGGTAAAAGAAATTTCCATCCAAGATTCAATAGTTGGTCCATTCTTAGCCTCGGTAAAGTCCATCTTGTTGTGATAGGAATGAACAAGAACAAATAAGTTTTAGCTAATGTAATAAAGATACCAATTGTCGCTACAAAGACTCCGCACGTTTTATTTTTTTCAAAAAGCTCAGAAACATATATGTCTGGAATAGAGATATTCCAACCTCCCAAGTAAAGAACTGTTACAAATAATGAAGAAACTAATAGGTTTAGATAGGAAGCAACATAAAATAAACCAAATTTGATACCCGAGTATTCGGTTTGATAACCTGCTACTAATTCTTCTTCTGCTTCTGGTAAATCAAAAGGTAATCTCTCACATTCTGCTAGGGAGGAAATGAGAAAAATGATAAACCCTATAGGCTGACGCCATAAATTCCACCCCCCCAAACCGTATTTTGATTGCGCCTCAACTATATCAATTGTACTTGAACTGTTAGATAATCATAGTCGGCGATATCATCACTGTTACCATCGCTATTACAGAACCGTACGTGAGATTTTCACCTCATACGGCTCCTTGAAGGCCAGAAATAAATCTAAGGACCGGGTCAGTATTATTTTATCTTGATATGCTTGTAGGATGGATAAGGTCAAAATAGATCGGACGGCCCAAAATTAGACCAATTGAATTCTGTCTGTTATAATTCTAATTTTAATAATTCTAAATTTTTATTATAAATTATAAATAAAAAAAAGTACTTCTGAATTGATCTCATCCTTTCTTCAATAATTTCAATAAGAATTTCAATCATTTTTTGTTGAGTAATAACTTAATTGTTCAATAAAATACTTCTTGTAGAAATATCAATAACCCGTTGTTTTCACTTACGAAAAAGAATTCTATATTAATTCATGAATTATGACACAAATTCTATATCTATGAATATGGATATAGTAAAGAATAAAAGATTTTTTTTTATTGGAATTATATTTCTTTCTCTTTTTTTTTTTTTTCGTTCCTATTCTTCTTTCTATTTTTGAGAAAAAGAGGGCTTACAAAATAAAAATAAAGTAAAGGATTATTTCGTTCCCAATAGTTATTTATTTAATCGTTGGATAGGAGCATACTCTGGATTGGAATCGTGTCGTGGGGAGTACTGCCTAATAATTTCTACTAACTTAAAGCCCCAATTAGTATTCTTTGTTTGTATATTATGTAAAAATTCCCTTTGGTATAATTTACATAATCTCCATTACTAATCCTTTACATATCTTGGTGTTTCTAACCATCCACTCGTTTTTGCTCAACCCCATAATACATGTATGGTAATACATACAAATGATAGTGAAAACTCAATACGGTTGATCTTTTGAGCCCGCTTCAAGTCAGGATGACTAATCAACCAACCTTGGGGTAAACGGTTTCTTATGTTTATTTACGTTTAACTCTATAATTCTTATACATAGAAAATGAGACTTAATATTTTTACTGCGAATTTATATATAAGCTGTTTTTTTTTCACTCATATAACTATTTGATTTAGTTCATCAATCCTAATAATGAATAAAAAAAAAATGAAGATATCTACTCAATTCATTCCACCCCTTTCTTAGAAAGGAAGGAATAGAGAAAAGTTTATGTCTATGTATCAACGAATCGCACGTAGAGATATTGATAACACACATAAAGTTAATGGTATTTCATAACTAATCGATTGAGCGGCAGCTCGTAGACCACCTAAAAAGGAATATTTATTATTTGACCCGTATCCTGACATAAGAAGTCCAATAGGAGCAATACTTGAAATAGCAATCCATAAAAAAACACCGATATTGAGATCTGCTAAAACAAGGTGATAGCCAAAGGGCACTACTGAATAGCTTACTAAAATTGATATAACTGCTATGGACGGACCGATACTGAATAAACGAGTATCCCCTCTAGATGGAAGAAGATTTTCTTTGAAAAGTAGTTTTGTACCATCTGCTAGAGCTTGAAGAACTCCCAAAGGGCCGGCGTATTCGGGTCCAATACGTTGTTGTATCCCTGCGGATATTTCTCTTTCTAACCATACAATTACCAGTACGCCTATTGTGATTCCCAATACGAGAGTAAAAATAGGAATAAGCACCAATATAATTCCATAGACCTCTTTTAAAAATTCCAATCTATAAAAAGAATCGACATCTTGTACTTCTGGTGTATCAATTATCATTTCAACGATCAACTTCTCCCATAATGATATCTATACTACCTAGTATCGTCATAATATCAGCCAATTTCATTCTTTTAACTAACTGAGGAAGAATTTGCAAATTGATAAAACCCGGTGGGCGAATTTTCCATCTCCAAGGAAAACCACTCTGATCCCCTATCAGAAAAATTCCCAATTCTCCCTTTGGGGCTTCGACTCTCACATAAAGTTCTTGTTTCGGCAATTCAAACGTAGGAGAGGGTTTTTTACTAATAAATCGATATTCAAAATCATTCCATTCTGGATTCCTTTCTCTATCAAAGTATCGTATTTCTAAATTCTCATATGGTCCCCCCGGAATTCCTTCCAGAGCCTGTTGAATAATTTTTATGGATTCTATCATTTCACCAATTCGGACTAGATAACGAGCCAATGAATCTCCTTCTTTTTGCCACTGTACTTCCCAATCAAATTCGTCGTAACACTCATAATGATCAACCTTACGAAGATCCCATTGTATTCCGGAAGCTCTCAACATTGGTCCCGATAAACCCCAATTTATTACTTCCTCTCTACCAATAATGCCTACTCCCTCGACTCGTTCTAAAAAAATCGGATTTCGTGTAATAAGTTTTTGATATTCAGCAACTCTTGTTAAAAAGTAATCGCAGAAATCCAAACATTTATCTATCCAGCCATGAGGTAGATCGGCCGCTACTCCTCCGATACGAAAATAATTATGCATCATTCTCATACCGGTGGCAGCTTCGAATAGATCATATACTAACTCTCTTTCTCTGAAAATATAGAAAAAGGGAGTCTGTGCACCAATATCCGCCATAAAAGGACCGAGCCATAACAGATGAGAAGCTATACGACTCAACTCCAACATAATTATTCTGATATAGCTGGCTCTTTTAGGTACTTGAATATTTCCCAGCTGTTCCGGTCCATTTACAGTTATTGCTTCTGTGAACATAGTAGCTAAATAATCCCAACGTGTTACATAAGGCAAATATTGTATAATTGTTCGGTTTTCCGCAATTTTTTCCATCCCTCGGTGTAAATAACCCAATATCGGTTCACAGTCAATAACATCTTCACCATCTAGAGTAATGATGAGTCGAAGAACACCATGCATTGATGGGTGATGGGGGCCCATATTAACTATCATGAGGTCTTTTCTTGTAGCTGGTATATTCATAGGTTTTTCCTCGATTCATTTTTTCATGAATTGCTGAAAACGAAAAAAAGTTCATTAAAATTCAAGATCTAATAAATCAAATAATTAAAAATGCATCTTCAAATTAACGAGTTTTTGATTCCCGAATATCTAACCGATTAATTAATTCTTTATAACATATTCTATTTTTCTTTGACAAATAAGACAGCAGTCGTTGGCGTTTTCCCAGAATTTTACGTAGACCTCTCTGAGATAAATAGTCTTTTTTGTGTAATTGTAAATGTGAAGTAAGTCTTCGTATCCTATTTGTGAAACTAAATATTTGAAATTCAACGGATCCTCTGTTTTCTTCTTGTGAAATAACTGAGATGAATGAATTTTTTACCATAAAATGAAATCTTCTCTCCCCCGTCTTTTTGTTTTAAAATATTTTTTTTAGTGATAGATATCTTTATTGATCAGTAATAATAATGCCACTCATTTTAATTTGGTATATACAAAAATCTTAATTTCGTTACTAATTTTTAATTTTATTAAATAAAATTGAATCAATCCGATTTAAATTTTAAAATTTTATTTGAAAGGGTATACAAAAGTGTGGTTGTTTTCTGCACGCACAAAAGATAAAAATTTAGACCTAAAATAAGAAGATTTTGTTGATTCATTTCTAGATCTAATTGCTATGTCATTGAATTAGTATCATGTATCAGAATGGAATGTAAGACAATGCATGTGTGCATCTTTTTGTTGTTATAGATCAGATATGGTATGGTAAATATAGGAAAAGAAAAATGTATTATTAATGAATTTTCAATCGCGGATACATACGTATTCTTACCATACTGAAACGGCTTCCATTATTGGTATCAAACCAATACCGATTCATACAGGCTAAATCTTCTAATCGATAATTGGGCCAAAGAAATAACTTTACTTTAAAAAGTTTTTTTTTATATTTTTTGCTTTTATCCAAAACCTGACTGTTTACCTTATTCCCATTACAAAATGTTGAATTTCTATGAATATAATTTCTATTCCTAGAATTGAAACAAATTTGAATTCTCAATTCTCTACGACGTCTAGGTGATAAAATATTTTCAGGAACAAACAAATCATAATGATTTTTATCTCTATTTCCAGTCATCTTTTGATGTTTTGTAATGACTTCATCAGAATTCTTATCAACATGTTTTTTTTCTCGGTATCTTTGACTAATTTGGTGTTTACTTTTATGAACCAATGAAATACCGATGGTTTGATACATAATAAATTGTCCATCATTTTTTATAGATAGACGAATTGGTTCAATAATCAAAATTCCCCTTTTCATCAATTCTGTAAGAGTTAAATCTTTCTGCATCATCAGAATATCCAGACTCATTTCTCCCCTTTGAATAGAGGATATAGTAATTTCTCTTGGATTTATCAGTCTAAGCAGGAGACAATATACTTTGATGTTATTGATTATTTTTTTATTTAAAGAATCATCCCATCTCAATTGAAAATGTAAATACCTTTTTAGTAAAAAATCAAACTCCGCTTCTGTGCTGTTCTTGTATTGCTTTTTATTTCTATGTTTTTTCATGCCCGATCCCGTATAATCTTCTTCAACATTTTTTTCTTGGTTTGAAAGAGCTGGTTCAAGATCCGCTTGGCCCTCGGATTCTTTTTCCTGTTTATTTCGGTTTTCTAATTCAATATATTTTTTTTCATTCGAGGATATTGATATAAAAGGATCCATTTTTTTATTTCCAGTTATGCTTTTGTTTTCACTAGCATTTTCATTTATATTAGAGTTTAAAAGAAGTAATTTAATTGGTATAAGCCAAGGTTTAATTTTATACGCATTATAAAGTATCAAAAATTCTGGGAAGAACCAAAGTTCCAGATTTGATATGGGATGACTTAGTATTTCTTCATTCATTCCCATCCAATCAAAAAACCTTTTTTTATTAGATAGGTATATTTCTTGATCTTGATGAATCGTGAAATAAAAAAGACCTTTCTTATTGATTTTATCAATTATTTGATAATTATTAACCCTAGTCTTAGTATATTTATTACTGTTAGTGTCAGTATCAATATCGATCCAGGCCTCAATATCGACTTTCTTTCTAAGACAAAAATTGAGAATTCTCCAATCAAAATATTTTCTATCCGGATTTTTCTCCATATCTCTAATATCATCTTCTACTAGATAATTATTGAGAGGGATAATAGGAATACCTTCCAGTATATTAAATGATTTTCGTTTATGTGTGTTGTAATTATAAAAAACTTCTTGGTTATTTTTTACCGGTAATGGTGATCCATAAATAGAAGAGTACTTCTTATCTTCAAAATTAATAGATTTATATGCTAAAAGATCGTATCTATATTTTTTTTTTAAACTATCCTTTTGATTCAGTAATGAATCAGTTTCAATTTTTTTTTTTTTTTCGTAGTGAATTAATTGATCTTTTTCATATGAATCACATAAATCTTTATTTTGAACTATACGGTGTTGATTGAATCGATTTCGCCATTTTTGTGGTACTAATCTAGACCATCTGATCTGAGATACATCATATTGATAATGATTCCTTAACCAATTTGTCCATTGATTCATTCCAGAATTGCGAAGATTCTTATGTCTTAATTCGTAATGAAATAGTTCTTGTGTTCCAACAAAATAATCTTTTATTTCAGTCTTAAGAAAAAGAGATGTTCCGTTATATTGAAAGACAGATTTTAACTTATATAAGTTAATAAGTTGGGTTTGTGATAATTTGTAAAATACATATGCTTGTGAAAAGTAGGATAAGTCACAAAAAGTCTTTGAATTATTATTACTAATATTAGTATTAGAAAGTAACTTTTTTATAGTTGAAATAAAGTGAATTAAACTTTGATTTGTTTTATCAACTCTTTCTTGATTTTCTTCATTATCGTTAATGTATTTATTAATAATTTTTTTTGTTGATTCAATAAAAAGTTGTGTATTGATCCTAGAAATATTAATAATACATAGAAAGATATCTATGTATATCTTTTCAATGAAAAATTTTATAAAATAATGTGATTTACGGATTAATCGAACATTTCTTCTTTTTAATATCTGAAAAATAGTTTGGGGGGATTCAAATCGTTTATCATCATAACTTATTTTGTTAGAACTAATATTTCTATCTAGAGTTATAAATCCTTTTTCCTTGTCTTTTGTAATTTTTTCTATTTGATTTATGGTTGTGTTTGTTCTATCAGTCAGATCCTGCATTTTTTTTTCTGTCAATGAATAATTTGTCCAATCCCGAGATACAATTTGAATGGACGATTCATCAATCATCCGATTTCTGATACTAATTATCGAATCTTTTTTGGTTTCACTCAATTCATATACTTCTATTTTTATCAATCCCAATAATATAATTGGGTTTATTTTTGAGAGTTCTTTTATTATTTCTTTTAGAAACAGAATGCCTTTAATAACCCATTTTTTTGTTTCTTTTGAGACATTTAGAAACAATTTTGTTTTGTCTTTTAAAATTCTTAGAATTAGAAAACATTTCTTTTTAAATTTTATAATTTTTTTT